GGGTCCGACAATGGCTTAACTACGTCAAGTGGTACTACATGGTTGCAGTATCTCCAGGCGTAACCATCCAGGATCTCTTAGACGCACCATTCGTGAACCGGAAATGGCAGGTTGAATCGACCGACTCTCAGTTGGTCCGGTTCGGCCTTGTCTGGAAGGTTTTCGATTTGGTTGCCCTAAGGCGGCCTGTTAAGCCAATGTCCTAGTCGCTGCAGCGATTACGGATACCTCTCAGGCATCTCTACTCTGTGAGTCCCGCAAAACGCTTTCTTTATGTTTTGTGAGTTGACTCCTTATGCTAGAGCCAACCTGGCCTACCGGTCTTGTAAACCGATAGTTCCTTTTGGTTTGACACCTGAGGGTGCCCTCCTTTGGGGTCCATACATCAAGGACCTCATCAGGGTGTTGATAAAACTAGCTAAACCGGTTTCAGTGAGGTCAATCAAATGGAGAGGTACGAAGAGGACTTTTCGGTCCTCTCCTTACAGTCGAGTTACTACGTTCCTTGCCTTTTGAACTGTACCGAAAGGTAACAGAAGGAAGTAAAAGACCCTCATTATTAGGTGTACTGTGGTACCCAAGAGTTTGGTATTGTTTCGACGAAAACAACGAGTTGTTTAGTCGAATGGATATGGCCTCATTTGAAAAGGAGGTCATTCCCAACCAACCTACTCCTGTCAGAGTCCTTACCTCGGACGACTGGGTCAATCGGTTGAAGGAGCAGGGAAGAGACGAATATTTGCCATAGGAAACTGGCGGAATCAGAGGTTATTAAACTCTGTTCATAGATGGCTGATGGATGTTATCCGTCAGATTACTATGGGTGGCATGCATGGATGTCTTTTCTGCCTTAGCCATTCTCCCTACGTAGCAACTTTAAGTAGATGATAGATGGGATGAGATGCTAGCCTTAGCGCAGAAGATCCATCATGGAGCCTTAGGTTAGGCTACTACTAAAGATAGGATGGATTGTCAGGAATGGTAGATGGAGCAAGGATGTATAGCAGGCTTAAAACACGAACGACACAAGTAGGACGCACTGAGGCCGAGGTACGTAGTGACGTCTCTTGCTGGGCCTTTGATAAGGAATGGTCGGTTTGTTAGTCTTAATCCAGCGACTGGCCTTGCTCCGAGCGATATCCGAAGTATGGTTCGCTCGCGAGTTATATGCTTAACACATGCATCTGAGGTCAGAGGTGCCGCTAAGGTGAACGCTCAGCTTCAACTCTGACTTTCTATTTGAAGTGCACTGAAGGTTAACTATGTCAATCTACAACTCAATGTGATTGGCTTCGTCCGGGCTCAGTCTCTTCCGGCCGCCTCATCCTACTTACTCCACTCGCTATGTTTTGCTGCCAAACGGACTCTCTCGGAGGTTTTCCCGTGGATGTAATGCTTAGCAACCCGTGCGCCCCTACCCGAGAGGCTAGCTTGGCGGCGCGAGTGATGCGGTAACAAGCCGAATCCAAAGTACCTCGACACAAATAAAAAAAGAAGATAAGAAGTGCCTATCCGCTCATCAAGTAAAGAAAGGCATCGATACATCGAGGACCAGGGCGGTGAAGTGGGGAAGGTGGACAGTAAGCTAGTAATTGCGTTAAGAAAAAGCGGTAGAAGGGCGTGAAGGTGTACTTTCTTTCGCGGTTGTTGGGTATTGTATTAGTGGCAAGCCGACTGACTGATAGGGTCACGAAGAGCCCAACGAATGGAGGACCAGAACTGCTTTGCTTAACACACATATAGTTCAGTTCCCTCAATTCATCACCAACATGCTTGATTCCAATCTCGAGGGACTGAACCCGCTCCTCGAGAATGAAGCTTGCTGGCGATACCGGTATCCATCTATAGCCGTTAGTTCATCGGTGTCGGGGGAGTTTGGCCCCAGCCTATTGTCCCTTTCCCCATGGGGCGGGCTCCTATGATAGGGTCTAGGGAAATCTACCTCTTTTCCTTCTTTTCGTTTTCGCTCCTTTTTCTTTTTCGTTCCTTCCTTAGGTCTGTCTCCTTCGGCGGATCTTGGGACTCCTTTTGCTGGCTTCGGGCTTTGATCTTTCTCTTATCTGGTGTGGCGTCCTGCTTCATCTTTAGGTGTCCTTATTGGTCTCTATCCGCCAGTGCGTAGCTCCGTAACTTTCCCTCTCCCCTGCGGTAGCCGGAGCTCGCACAACCCAAAAAAGAAAAACAAACAAAGCGTGGTTCATGGTAGGCTCTGATAATGGTTAGGGTAGGGGTTTAGTAAAGGATCTCCAGCATGGAACGATGCTCCTTCTCATGCCCATTTGCCAACATCCAGAAAACCCGCCTTCTCACGCTAATGAAAGCCCTTCTTACAGAACAACTAGTGCGAGAGCCTTTCCGTCCCCTATACAGAAGGAGACTTTCTTTTGTCTAACTCTCCAGAAGAGACCAAGTCGTTTACTTCATATTTGTGACTCTTGCCAACAATTGGTTCTTTAACTGACACTTGACTCGAACCGCTTGCCATATCTAAACTAGCTACTGGCAAAGAAAGAGGGAATTGATTCAAGATCCCCTTGCGCCCTACAACCCGAAAGTGACTCTCTATCAAAGCACCTGCGGTGGGCTAAGCGCAAGGAGTCTTAGAGTCTCGATACTGGCTAACGGAAAAAGAACGGCGAACAAGTAGTTGTTCTACAACCCCCAGAACTGTACGCAGCGCTTTTCAAAACAAAAACAAGAAGTGGTTTGTTTTTTCTAAGTCGCTCTGCGAAAACGGTTTTCTGTCTACGAGCGCCTGTCTGCCTTCACGAACGTCTAGTAACTCACTAGCCCTAAACCGTAACTGAAACACTCTCTTCTCCAACCAAAGCCGCCATCCAGATTCAGAAGCGGAAGCGGAAAGAGTTTACTGAAGAGGCTTTCATCTACGGCCTCCCTAATTTATGCTATCTTCGTTTCATTAGGGAAGTCGCCTAGCTCAGCTGGGGGAAGCTCCTAATGGAAATAGAGTACTCTCATTAAAGCAGGGTGACATATTACCGTTGACCTCAGACCTCACACCAGATTTCCTCTTCCCGATCCCCCGAAAAAGGGAAGATGCTCCTGTAGGTAGGAGCTACTTAACTTTCTTCGGCGCTCCCTTCGAACTGATATCCAAAGATTCCCTGTAACAGGATGGTTTGAAATGATGGTTTATTACAGGTTCTGGTGACATGAATAGGATGAGCATACGAATGAGCCGGAACATGGATAACGTAGTGGTTCGAGCCGGTCGAGAGTACGAGATTACTGACCGAAGACTCTTCCATTGAGATGGGCCGAAGCCCTGCTAGCGAAGGAATGCATCCAACAGTGTTCTGTCTCATTGGTCCTCTCATGCCAGAATTTGCTCATAAATCCACTTTGTTCTCCCGGAAATCACTTTCATTATAATACATGACTTATGTGACTTCGATCTGATACCTATCGATTCAGAGAGGAAATGCGCATTTGTATCATTTTGACTCTCCCCATCTCGAATTCTACTAATTTGATATGGGACTGGTTGTGAAGGGAAGCTTTGTGGGAGAAAGGAGGAAAAGGTCAGGCTAGTCAAGGCTTTACTCAAACATATGGGATAGATTACGAGGAAGCCTTTGCCCCGGTAGCCAAGATGAAGTCTGTTCGTCTCCTGCTCTCTATTGCTGCGAATCGAGATTGGCCTCTGTTCCAATTATATGTTCAAAATGCCTTCCTGAACGGGGACCTACAGGAAGAAGTTTACATGAGTCCTCCACCCGGTTGTGTAAGGGGGGGGAGAACAAGAGAGGTCAACTGGAGTGGAAGCCAAACGACGGGGCCGAGAATCTGTGATCGATCCGAAGAACCACTGCCAGATACGATTCTGCTTCCCCTTCGTACTACGCGATTCTTGCCCGGCTTTCTTTCGGCTTAAGTAAGAAGGCTGCGGTGAGAATGAGGATCACTTCGGAACTCTAGGAAAATTGGCGTTTTAGGGCGGGATCTAAAAGTTCTCCAACGTGTTGCGGAGCCTTCGGCCGTGAGAGGGTCTTTTGGCTTCCTCAGGGCCGTGTGAAGCTTAGCTTGCTTTAGCAGCCACGTGATGATTCAAGATTCGTGGTAGGCGTAGGAGCTGGGCGAAGCGGTAGCGAAGCTCAGGTGGTGATGCAAGTGCGCGGTGAGCGTAGTAGCCCCCTCGGGCATGCTCTTTGTACAACCAAGCGAAGAGCTAGTGAGGGCCGGAATGGAATATCGTATGTAGTGTAGAATCGGATCTGAAGCTCTTTACTAGGATTGGAACAAGCGAGGAACGAGTGACCACAAGCTCCGCTTAAGCGCTCGACATGCAGTTAGCTTAAAACATGTTCATCATGTGCAAAGAAAGAGGAAAGGGGCGAAGCGCACCTGCGTGAAGCAGCCTAGCATCACTTTAGATAGGAGCAGAATGGATGACTTACAACTGAAAGTCAGTTCTTCGGATCGTACGACGTAATGGAGATCTTGGTCTAGGTCCGGTGGTTCGCAGAATTCGGGACCTAACGATGTTCGATTCGTCACATGAACGGGAGCGGACGATTCCCTCGTCTCTCCCTTTTTCGGGGAATGGCTGCAATCACAAGCAAGTGATTGAATGAGTGGGGGGCTCCGAAAGCACATGCGGGATAAGCAGGTCTTTCAGGAGACGGTCTAAGGGTCCGGTCTAGAAAGAAAAGAGAACTCTCAACAAGCTGGAACTAATCAAGATCAATAGGAAGAGGAGTTAGCTAGAAATTCATTCATTTTTTGACAAAGTTCATGCCACGACGATCTATATGGAAGGGCTGTTTTGTTGAAGCATTCCTGTTGAAGTTGAAAAAGAGACAAACACTCATGTTTCAGCTCCCGGATCTGCTTGGATTATCGTATAATAAGAGGAGCCGTCTTAGGAAATGACTGAACTTAAAAGACAGATGCCACCGCAGCGAGGGAGTCACTTGTCTGATCTTGCGGTGCACTCACTCCCGTTACGAGAATGAAATGACGCCCCAGCTCGACTCGAGACCAAGACTCCTTCCTTACAACTCGCACCAATAGCGGCACTGAGCGGCCGGAGATTGATTGAAAAGGCAGCCGCCCCTCCCCCCTTGCCGCCTACCTACTCGTGCTCGTAGCTCGATCGGAGGTTAAGAGTGTGGTCCGGCGGAAAAACAGAAGTCGTCCGTATCAAGTGATACGTTAATTGCTCAGTAGTGCTTCGCCACTACCGTAGCTGGCGGAAATAGCTTAATGGTAGAGCATAGCCTTGCCAAGGCTGAGGTTGAGGGTTCAAGTCCCTCCTTCCGCTCTTGGCTTCGTCGTTTAGTGGTAACGAGTAGAGTAGGCATCGCCTCTCGATCCAATCCTTCTTTCCCAGGCCTCCCCAACACACTCTTGATACGAAAGAAACCTCCCGCCATAGAATAGAGAAGAAAGAGATCTAAAGTCTGGGTCCCCTCGATCACCCTTCCCTTGAACCTTAACTGGTCGAGAGAGATGAACCCGCACCACATTTGAGAACCTTCGAACTGAAACCCCCAACTAGAGATGGAATTCCAGAACCTAAACAACTCAATGGAGAGCTCCGTGACCGGTTCAATTCAAGGGAAGGTCCACCAATAATGGAAAGGCCATTCCCCTCCCTATCCGTTTCTTGATCCCTCATTCCACGAATTCGTTGTTACTGATTCATTCAAGGACGGAAAGCTTTTCGTTTTATGAAAAGGCATAGACTCCCCACTTCTTTGTCTTATTAGCGCAGGTCTTCGTCAATGATGAAAGCCGCTGAACTTCAGACTCGAGTTGAGAAAGAGGGCTAGGCCAAGGATAGGAGGGCTTTCAGGGACTGGGGAGGGTTGATTATAGAGCTAGGGGCGGATCAGAGGTTTGTCCATTGGGATTGGGCATGGACGAGCCTCGACTGGGCCAGCATTGATGAAAAAAAAACTTATCCCATCGCATCATTAACCGGTGTAGGATTAAAGAAAGATCAGGTCCAGGATTCGAGTCAAATCGACCTTACCTCTCATCTCAGGGTGAGGCAAGGTAGCTTGCTCAAATGTTCGTTGTTCAATATCTCGGCTGCTCAAGAAGTTGGACTAGCAGCTCCTCCGACCCGGAGTGGATTCTAGGGGAAGGGCAGAGCCTCACCTTGCAGTAAGTAGGAAGGTCTTCGTTGCTGGGACGGGTTCAAACTGGACTGAAGGGAGGAGGAATGAAAGACTCCGATCTTACTGGGGATTCATCACTGGCTAGGGCTTTCGAATCAAAGCATGGGCATCCGCAACCAACTAAGAGGGAACAGTAGATCGTCGATTGAAGAGCCAGGTCAGTCAACTTCTATTGATTATTGATTCGACTAGAGGGACTCCTAGCAACTTGTATGACGGGGCCCCATGGAGACGCTGGAGATGCAGGAGCCGCCTGCCGGATCGACCAATAAATGAGAGGCCAGAGGGGCTCATTCTACTAATTAGTGATCCCTGGCCCTACCTAACAAAGAGATGTCCCTAAACTCAAATAAGAGGGGATTGGTTGATCGGAAAGCTCGGGCAGGAGTAGGACATTCCATAAAAATCTTTCTGATCCGCTAGCTCTCACTCCTTGCCCTATTCGGTCAAGCAGCTTCACTCCTCTAAAATCCTATTTTTTCATCGACAGGTAGGGTTCCTTATTCCGGTTGTAAAGCGGAAGAAGAGGGAGATAGAATGGGCACAGCCCCACCAGCAGCCCGCGTTTTCGACCCGAAAGGAATGGAAAATGAAACAAGAATCTGTGTTCACTATCTATGGAGCGGAGTGACTATCCTTAATCTCCTCTTCCCTATCTCCCCCTTGCCTTTTTTTCTTTTTCTCGCCGGCAGGTAGTTTACTTGCTTACTTGTTAGAGTCAGGAGAATCCATTTCTTTTTTTGTATTGTTTATTATGATTTATCTGTAGTTCAAGGGCACTCTTCCTAATCCGAGTTTAAGATGGAATAAGACCCAGACGTAGAGTCCCGTCGGCCGGTAAGGGATTTTATCTATTGATTTTTTATTCCCTTCAGTCCTTACCTTTAAAAAAGGGATTCTTTTCTTTCCCCACGAGGTCTTCAAGCCAGATGGAGTAGTGCATCTCTGTCTTGAAAGCCCGCCCTACAGATAGGAGTTCCTATCTCTACTGCCTATCCAACCCGAAGATTCTTATTCGTGGTGGAGTGCTTCGAGTAGGATCCGACCCCATCCCAGCAGTCAAAGTCCTTCCTGACCCGGCTCACCTGCCTCTGAAGCTGGAATGCCTTTCTAGAGGAGGCTACCCGAGGAATCGATAAGTTTGAAGTGGGATGTGGAATGTGATTGGTGATGGATGGTGGTTATGAAATCAGTTCTGCATCAGATGATGAGCCCGTGCGAAAACTTTTTCTTTTATTGGCGCCCGATAGGTAGGCTATTCGATTGAGTCGAAAGCCTACCAACGCATAAAGGTTCCGATTCGAGCGAGAGCCCAAACGGGGGAGGCGAGAACGTCTTGATCGAAAGCTCCACTGTTCTGAATAATGAGAAAGACTTTTCAAAATTCGATCAAATCGATCGAGAATCTTATCATCTGTTAGGTAGGCCAACCGACCGAGTTTTGTTGGGCGTCCATGTCACAGAACCTTTCTTCTAGCCAAGAATCCCATTATTGATCGAATAGGGGCCAATTCATTGGCAAATGAAAAATCTACTGTTTTAACACTCAGAAAAAAACCTAGAAAAAAATAAGAGTAACTAAGACAAGAGCTAGGTAAGCAAGATGGAGAGGCTAGAAAAGGCGGGGCAAGGGGCTCTCCATCTCTAGGAAGATTGTGTCCAGGATCTGGTAATCTAAGTTCTGGTCGGCTCGTATTAGCCTGTGCTTTATTACAGGTAGTCATTCCCCCCGTTCCTTTAGTCTTTTCAACGGTACTTGAATCTTAAGTCGCGGTCATGTCTCGCCCCCCCAGTATAGTGACCGATTCCATGTTTCCCCCGAATTTCATCAGTTCCAGGCTTTCCTCTCCCAGAGGGCGAACCTCCAAGTAAAGCGCGCTAGCGCGCTTTACCAAGGGGGCTCGAACGCCGTTGCTTGTTTGGGTCGAGCGGCTTCAAACCTCTGCTCATCCATCTTCATTCCAAAGGCGAACATTTCCATTGAGTGACTGTAACTGCTATAGTTTACAGTCAATAGTTCTTAACCAACCCTTTCTCGCCGAGCTTTATAAAGCTTTAAGAGAGAAGAGTAAGGGGGACCTTCTTTTTCTCCAGCGGAGCCCCTCAGAAAGTAACCGGCGGCCGGTAGCTCTACTAAGCGAAGAACCGCTCGCTGCCTTTTCTTCGCGAATAACATGTGCAGGTAGCCGCCTAGGAGAAGAGAAGCAAGCTACCTTCCATCTATATCTATAGGCGGCAATGGTCAGAGCTGGTAAGCATGGTCACTGTATCGGCGGCCGGCGCTCCGCGTTCTATCTAGGTTCAGCTCTGACGTACGCCCCACCTCACATAGAAGAAGGGGAACCCCTTCCATAGAAGAACCCGTGTGGGTGAGAGGGGATTGAATCATTCATTCATCAGATACGTCTTCTTCCGTGATCCATTTCATGTCAACTCTAATTAGTTCTCAAAAGGCCTACTTTACAAACAAAGGGAAGGTAGTTTCCCGGGAACCGCAAGCAAGGTTCCCGGTAACCGGCCGCATCGGCCCGGTTACCTTCGTCACCGTCGGTTCCCGCAACCAAGCCTTTTTTTTTTATTATTTCTTTCTGAAGGGCTTGCGGTTCATTACACCAAAGGCTTTCAGTGAACTATTGAAGCTATCGAGAGAGTACCAAATGCTGACGAAGGTAACCTACTTTCGGTGGACGCGGAGCCAACGAGTCTTTAAGTAAGTGGGCGTTAAGCGTAACGAGTCTAAGGTTACAGAAGCGTTCGCCAACTTTGATAGGTAAACGCATTGCAAGCAAATAGAGCAGAGAGCTTACCGTCTGTTTCTATTAGAGTCGCGAGCTTGTTGTAGTCGGTCCGTGAAGGGAGAACTTGCTGCTTACTTGCTATATCCCCGCGTTCTTGCACGGCTCGTTCTTCGAGCCCTGCTTCTCCCTGCCCCCTATCCCCGTTCGTTCTACCGTCCAAAACAAGGCCGTATGGAGTATAGCCAAGTGGTAAGGCATCGGTTTTTGGTACCGGCATGCAAAGGTTCGAATCCTTTTACTCCAGATTATGAACACCCGATCGGATCTGTCAAGAACGAGCTGACGACTACAGGGGAAGCGGCGGATTGCAGTCCCTGAGCCCAGCCCGGGAGGAATGCAAGGTTCCCTGGCGCTTCATGGGACGGGCGTTCGCAGTCCCCCTCCCTCTAATCTAACCCTCCCCCGCTCCCCATACGAATTTGAACTACGATCCCCTGGAGCAAAACGCTGTGGATACACTTTTGAATGCTGTCACCGAAAGTGTCAAAAAACGGTAACACATAATTTTCCCTGCCGGAAAACTGGACATATTCCAAAATCGTCGAGCAGGTCATTCATTGGGGATCCGGCGGATCTACGTTATATGAGATTTTTTCTGATATTACGGAGTATGGCTTTGCCAGTAATGACTTTCACGAGGCATTAAATATCCTCTATTCTATTGGGGGCCGGGGGTTGGTGGATAAAGATGGACAGTAAGGATTGCGTAATATAAATTTATCGGCCTCGCTTAGGTTCCTCTCGATTCTCCCCGGATTTGAGGATCACCTTTGACCTGCCCGACATGCTGTTGACTTGGAGATGAATTCATCGGCCGTACCTTCTGCGGTCGTTACGCTTGGCTTGATTGTTGGGATATTACATGCTGGGACCAAAGAAAAGTCGAAGCCTCAACCGTGTCGAAGGCATTATAACTACAGTACGCGACCTCCTAAATCAACATCTACATCCCGTCGCTACCCTTTCAGCCCTTTAAATGTTCATCTTCCCGCGTGAGGGTGATCAGCGTTCTCGTTCACGAAGCCAACCGAGTTGCTCATGGGAAGGAGCATGTGAGGGAGAAGGACCAAACTTCGTCTCTTCGAACGGAGCCCAGGTTTCCTTTTTGATACTATGTAACACCTCCTCATCAACAGACGTTTCCCGAATAACCATTCATTTCATGAAAAACCTGCGCTTGTTAGCAGCTGAATCACTCTCTCCTCTCGTAGTGGGCCTCTTTTCTTTCCCCCGCTGGCATGAGGAAAGGGTCCATTCCACTAGCTCTTCTTGTGATAATAAATAGAGGGGTGCGCTTTCCCTTTGAATGAGTAGATCTTCCAGCCCCCGTGCCTACCTTTACTCAATGCTCCTGAAGTCCGAAAAGGAGACTGAGTGGACAGGGGGTAGGGAAGTGAAGTTACAGAAATGGTAGTCGTGGACTGGTACCGCAGTACTGCCGACTTTTGGTAATCCTTATTGTGATCCCTCACTCTGGGCTAAGATAGTCTCTTAAGTGCTAGCGTGACGGGAGAGCAAATAGCAATGAACCTTATCTACAGTATTAGTGCCCTCCTACCAAGAACTAAAAAAGTGCTCTATGCGGGGAAAAGGGTACCGATAGGCGGATTTACGCATCTAAGCAGGCAGGGAATACTTAGTGCTTGGAATATGAATGCTATGAGGCTTGGGCGAGAGAGCAGGTCTAGGAGGCCCAGATATTGCATCATGTGAAACGAAAAGACCCATAAGAGCTGTAAACAAGTGAGATAGGCACGAAAGGGGGGCATTCTGGGGATGTCTTTCATCAGCCAGTAGGACAGATGCCGACACGGATTCCCCCAGATTCAAGATAGGGTACGCCCGATGACCAGGCAGGGCGGCCCCCTTGGTTGTTAATCCCATAGGTCTAGAGCACGATCACGTGAACCGGAATCCCTATACCTAAAGCTACTGATTCAGATTCTTTTATTAAACCGGAGCCTTCTGAAGAGTCCATGTCCCTTTAGCCGGTGGAGCTGGTTCTAACCTCTTCTTTCGCTTACTGCTTTAGGAATATCAAGATTAGTCCACTACTAGAGAAAGAGCCCTTGTCTTTTGCGCCTAGTCTTCAAGTTCTTCTTCAATGTCAATTGTAACTTACTCCAATGCTTTCTTTCACTCCAATGCCACCTCGTTCCTATCTTATTTTGACAATACCGGAACATCCTCTGCGCCGTGCCCTGGATATGCCATTTCCGCCTAACCCGAATCTCTTGACTGAGCAGCATTCTTTCCTAACTTTACTTTCTTGTGATGAAAGAATTTCCGAGGTATGCCCTCATCTCCGTCTTAGTCAGTAAAGCTAATCCCCAAAGCCCAAGAAAGACTCCTTTCCAGCTACTCTGGTTCAGTCTTTCCTATCCTTGGCGTCGAGTAAGTACCGGAATCACTCCTATAAAAGAAGTAGGTTTCTGAACTCCCTAACTTCGAAGTCAAGTCAATCTCTAACCCTACCCGATTAGATTCTTTCTTTCCCGGAAGAACTGTCTTTCTTTTCAACTGAGCTGCATTTCCAATCCGTTTAGTCGGTCTCGTACCCAAGTGTATATCCCTTATTTGTTTTGTTTGCGTAACACTCTTGATATTGAAACCAGAGAATAAGCTTACCGCTCTAAGTCGATCTATTATTCTCTTTCCCCCCCGAACCCCCCTATTACACCTAGGCTCATATGCTCTTCAAAAGGAAAATAGGTTTACTTTCTTTCATTTTGGTTATGGAAAGTGAAAGTAGTCAAGTTGACTCTAATCGCGTACGCCGAGCTTCGATGGATTGTTGTGTTAAGTCTCTTTTGTGAGATAACAGAGACAAGGAACCACAGCCCCTTCGGGTAGGGCATAGGTGGCTACGGCGGAAAAACCCTGGATCTACAAGACTGACTTCACGCTCTCTAGAAGCTCACTGCAGAGGAAGGTAAAGTTATTCTTCCTATAACATAAAATCAAAGAAAATAAAGATATTGTTCACCGAAAGATAGGCAATTTATTGACTTCCAGAGCGGAAGGGAATACTTAACCACGCCTCGAGTCCCAGTCTCCTAGTGGTGGGATGGTAAAGGGCAATGTCCGGTTCTGGCCAAGAGATGTCTTTGCTCCGTCCCCCTTCTTGTTGGTTGGCACAAGCCCTTGTAGTAGTCAGTCTTTCCTCCCCGACGGTCTACACCAGGTATGAACTCGATTTAAACGGGGATCAGAGCAAAAAAGGCCCTTTTCCTTTTCTACTATGCTTTGAGCCGCTTCCAGGAATGGTAAGACTTGCCTTTGCCCTTACTCTATTAATAAGGAAATTACCAGGTGTTCACTCTAGTTCCTAACTCATTTACGCTGTAGGCATAGAGCTATGGGAATGCTTTCATAGGCTAGGGGGGGGGGGAGAACTCTTAATTAAGTAACTAAAAACCAAGGCTAGCGAAGGAAAAGGAAGTTACATTAGGGCAACAACTCCTGACTCGAGGGTGAGAATTGGAATCGAATAGATTGAATCAGAAATGCACTTAGAGAGAGGCAGAATAACCGGAAGAAGGGCTACCAAAAGTTCGTTAGCAAGGCAAGGTTCGGAGCGAAGAAAAGAAGGAAGCAGTCCTTCCGCTGCACGAGCATCGACAAAGAGAGAGTTTAGATCAATTAGCCAATCCAATCACCAGAAAGAGCGAAAGGGAGATGAGAAGGAAAATCAAATATAAAAGCACTAAGAATCCCAATCCCATCCTTCTCATTCGATCCGTGCTATCCTCAAGTCTTCTTAGTTTTCGTCTGCTCTCAATGAATGAGTCAATGCCCGGACCTGGATCGTCAAGACCGTACGAGAATAGACGCAGGGGAAAGGAAGTTTATGAATGGCAGAAGGCCGGATTGGAAAGTGCGGTTCGCTTTCTATGGAGATAAGAACAAGGAAGCACTGGCCATGGCAAGCATTGGTTGGAAGAAGAGGGCGGAGCTTAGAGTATGCAGGAGGGGCTCGAGCCTTGATGGATTTCTGCGTAAGTGATGTCGAACTCTGATAACAACAGCTGCCATCGAGCAGTCCTTCCTGATAGTGCTGGCTTCTCAAACAGATACTTCAATGGGTCCATCCTGGACAAAAGCCAGACTTGGTAGGCTAGCATGTAGTGTCTAAGTCTCTGCGTGGCCCAGACAAACAACGCAAGGCATGCCTTTTCAAGCGAAGAGTATCTAGACTCATAGCCCCCTATGTTGTAAGTGGTAAGGGGAGAGTCTTACTCAGATAAAAAAAAGCCCGCTCTTTAAGGCTTACTTCTATTCTAAGGCCGTATCATCATGCTGTCCTAATACGCATCCCATCGACGTATCGGCCACCGATAAATATAACAACAGGGGTCTTCCCGGCGTTGGTGGGACCAGTACTGGTGGGTTCATCAGGTACCGCTTAAGCTTAATCTGCTCTCTATCTCTCTATAAAAAAAAGCCCTTTCCCCTGACTCTAAAAGGTAAGCTCGTTCCACCCCTTCGACAAATTCTTTCGCAGCAGCTTGAACTGAACCCGGGCTATCAACGTGAACGAGAGAAAAACAAACCCCATTACTCGATCAGGGGATCTAAGCCACTGCTCTATTCCCGACTCGAAATCCATAAAAGACTTTAAGGGATAACTGCTCTCTCTATCTCAGCTGCTTTCCCTACTACCGGCACAAGAGAGACTTTTTCTCTAAAGCCCTTTTTTCTCTCTAAAGATTTTTGCTGACTGAGGAGGAGTTCCCGAGAATCCCCTCATCAGGTTTATCGGAGGCTTCTACCCCGGTTATCTCTCCTGAAATCACTCCACTTCCATCTCAGAGAAGTGTATCCTACGAATTTCTTCCTAAAACGGTGTCAGTTATGGTCACATACTCGTTTTCACACATACGTTTTGAAAAGTTTTCCTAATAGCATTCGACGAAACGGCAACTCTTGCTCAAATAGTTGGGTATTATGGAGGTATTCCAGGTAAAAAGCTTAATCCGCCAAGGGGTATTTTGAGGACAACATCAATCTGTGACTGAGATACCGACATTGATGAATCGAACCTATAGCAATGCCGCTCTCCTTGCCCGCCCCATCCGCTCTTAGTCAGCTAACCAAGAATCACAGGAATTTGCCCCTGGTTTTCCCTCCGCTTTAAACGTCTTTTCCCCGCCTGTTCAAGGCACCTTTGTATGAAACTTCTGCGTTGCTATTGGCCCGTCCCTTTTCAACCCATGATAACTATCACGAAATATTGAATCCTCATTCTAATCTAGGTAGTCACTTCGAATCGAATAGTAAGTCAATCCGGAGACCAGACTACGTGCCGTACCTACAAATCTGTCTACATGGTTAATTGGCCGGCTTCCCCACTACTAATGACGAACCCCCGGTATTCCAATCAATACTACCAGCCTTTGACCATTCGGTTTGAGCCTTTTGAAAATGCTAACGAAGAAAAAGGGGGCCTCCTCAGGGAACCAGCAGAAAGGCTCTCAAAAGCAGGCGCGTACCAAGCCATTCCACTTCCCTCGGACCATGAGCAGTGGTCAAAGCGCTTAAATCCTGGCTCATAGCCTTCCTCAGACCTTATTGACACGGGACGAGTCGCTATGATTCACTACGAAAATAGAAGCAGATGCACTAATCAATTCGAGCTAATTTACTCATCCCACCTCGAACTCTCATTTAGCGCATCGACTTTAGCACTATATTATTATATTACTATTCTATTACAATTACAGAATTGAAATCTACACCAGCGCATCCAGCATCAAAGGACAATAGCTCGTGTTGATAGGACTATCTTCAAGCCTTTGACCAAGGGTTGGAGGAGTATCCAAGGTGAGCTGAAGGCGAACTGTTGGAGTAGATAAGCAGGTCTACCTCAGAGAAGATCATGGAATCATAACAGCACAGAAAGAGACGCTCCGAACTACTTCCGCTTGAGGTTGGTCGTAGATGAACCCAAATTAATTAGTATCTCAAAAAGCAGCCGCTAGAGCTATTCACTATTGGTATTACAGAAGAAGCTAAAGAAGAGGAGTCTTGTTAGAAAGACTAGAGAAGGTCAGAATTGTGGAGTTCAAACGACAAAAGTAGCCGCAAGATTGTCACTTTCTGAGATCAAATCAGCCACAATCAAGGGGGTTAATAGAGATAGACTTGTTGGGGAAGGTGCTCTCTTTCAGCCAACCCCGCCCGTAGACCTTCCTCAACCACCCCAGGTCGGGGTGCAACCGGGGCCATCTTACTCGGAGCAAAATCACTCTGCCGGCTTCAACTCCTTCTCTCAGGTGAAAGTCGGTACTAGAAAGTCTAATTCAACATCAAAGAAGGCCGAGGACACATTTGTTTCTATGAATTGTCACAACTCCGCTCAACAGGTTAAGCCTGCCTGTCTGGTAGTATCTCTTCGGGATGCCCAGGCGCGGCAGAAATGTCCGGAGCTATGTGGGATAAGGTCGCTTGACTCTGTCTTCCTTGCGGAAAAGCAGGAAGGCAAACCTGATCACGGTCGACTAACGGTAAGTCATTCTAGCTCTGGGTGGGAAGCGGGTTCAAATCCCTCTCGGGATTCAAGATCGGAGTGAGCCTTCAAAGAGCAGTTTCTTCCCTGGTGTGTGCGAGCCTCTTTACCCAAGGTAGAGAAGAAATAGAGATAGGGCCTGTGAGCAAAACAAAAAAGGAATTTCATCTGGTCGATAGCTCCTACTTCTTTACTGGCATTACGCCATGATAGGTCTTGAAGAAATCGAGAAGAAAAGATTGATTTCACCTAGCTTAGCTCGGTAGGCTGTGCTATCTTTCTTGTGTCCTTTCAAGCAGCAATAGCTGTGCTTGTACAGGACTCGAGCAATCTTTTTTCTAATCGCAGCGAAATAAATTTAAAGTGAAACAAAAAAAGATATCGTTATTCCATTCTTTCTAGGCTGCGCCACAGCTCCATTAGTTTTGCCGCCTCAAGAGAGATGAGATTCCATCCCCGAGGTTGCCGAAAAGAAGACTAAAGAGAATAAATCCTTGATTGCCAATGGTCCTAACTAACGACCCTAACTAAAGAAAAAGAGCCTTGAATGCTAGGCAGTTGCCAGTCAGAACAAAAATCAAAATAGGATGGAAAAGGACATCATCGACGCGCGAACGGTTAAGACAAAGGCAAGAATAGCATATCCGAACAGCTTCCCCAAGTCGTAGGAAGACTACGGAACTAAACAAAGAGCTAAATACGTAAGCAATCCCAATTCCTGTTTTCCCCGAAAAGGCTATAGTCGCAGACCCACAATCAGCCAAGTTCATTCAGTAGACATCAATACCTTATCTTCTCGCACGGGGAAAGAGATTCCCAGCCCAGAGTGGAGAAACTCATCAAATCCATCTTGACTGTTGAATCTAGCTTACTCCTTTCCTCGAGTGAGGTTTTTTTTTAGTCGCTCCTTAGCTCCTTTCGTTGAGACCTCGTTGCGCTACAGATTAAAAGAGTGGAAATTCCCTGACTGAAAAAGAGGAGATAGAAAGTTATCAATACTTTATCCGATACCTTCCCCGAATCTAGTTACCGAGTGAGCAAGAAAAACCAGCTCTTGGCGTGAGAAAAGGGCTCCTATCTAACAGGTCTGCTAAGGGGAGCTCATTCCTCTTCGTTAAAGGCTGACTCCTCGACAACTGAGGAAGAAAAGAAAGCTTTCGACCTACGCTTACTCCTAAATCCGAAGACTCCTACAAAAAGGCTCCATTCCATGGCTGTTTTGGGCAGTGAGCCACTCCTTGATCAAAGACTCAGGGATAAGAGTACAGGCAAGGAAAGGATGTGAAATTTTATTTTAAAGAAAGGAAGAGAGGAACTGAGAGAAGAGAAAGTAAATCTTCTGTTCGTGAACCATAGGACAAATGGTTCACTTCACTCTCTGTAAGAGGTATAAGACTTATTGCTTAGTGTGAGTTCAATAGATTCATTTTCTTTTTCCCTGCGGGGCCGTTAGACCTCTTTAATACCTGATCGACTATTATCCCATACCTGCTTATCCTCGCCTTTCTAAACCACTTATGTTTGTTGAAAAAAAGGCAGCAGGAAATGTCGTATGTGACCAGTGAAACTTCATCTTTCAACGCGCTACATCCCTCGAAAGGCATATCTCGCCTTCCAGGATGAATAGCACTGGGATGAAGACAAGAGGGCTCTGGTTGTCCTTTCTTTCTCTAGTTAATTGAATCTCCTAGAAGCCTTCTCGCTGGAGCAAAGTCTTCTGCTTTATTTCAATGGAGAATGCATTTGATTGATTTTCTGCAACTCGCCAGACTCGAACTGGCACGGCTCTGATCAAGCCTATTGGACGACTCGGATCAAGAAGCCTATTGTTCCTACAATAGAGTTGCTTTGGTTACGCAGTTCGAAAAGCATCCATTTCATCTTTCCTACATCTGCGGGCTAAGCGCTTACGGTTAGAAAGAGTACTTTCTCCGTACTCCCCCTTTACCTCTGTCTGACTTCTCTAAGCTCGAGAGCTCCAGTCTCCTCACTTAAAGCGTAAGCGGTTCACCTGTAAACCCACACCCATCAAAAAGAAAGCTACTAGAATGCAGCAAGATTCAATTATATAATTGAATTCGGAGGAAAAGTGCTAGTTTTACCTTTTTTTCCTCCAGCGCCGCAACGGCTGCCTCTTCATTAGAGACTTCTTCCTCCACCGATTGAGATAGGAGTACTTCTGCAGCCTTTTTCCCATCAACTGCTCCTCCAGAATGGCTGGTAATACCACTTAAGGGCGGATAGACCGTCCACCCAGTGCCGCTACCCACTTCTACTCTGATCTATGGCTATAGGAAGAGATCAGAGTTTCTTATCGATCTGAGAATACGTTGAAAGGCCCGTGTGTCTCGGGTACCCAATCGGTAGATCTGATGGAGATGGGAGCGGTACTGCCGTAAGGATAGAGCTCTACCCCGAGGATAAAATAGGATACCCCGAATTCGATGGCGATTCAGGAATATACGACTCGGATTGAAGCCGCTATGAACTAATGCGGCTTCCATTAGCCTTTCTATTAGGCTTTTTAGGTAAGTTCCCCTCTTCCGATGCAGTTAGCTCGACTCGTGGTATAGCTCTTAATAGGCATGTAGCCGTAGGTGTTTTCTCTTCTTTCATCTCAAGCTCCCGGGAGAAAGGCATCTAAGGGGACAATAGAGCAGCATTGAACACGCATCCAGCACCCCGAGTCACTACCATAAAACTAGCGGTATAGGAGGTAGACTGCACACAATGAGTGAAGAGACAATCCGCTCCTGAAAGAGCTCTCCTGAGCGACAACGGGAAGAACGAAGCGATAGAAGATCGCTGAGTGAATGAGATGCTAGCCGCGTATATGCTTAAGAAAGGGCTGATGCTATTGTGGATTCCAATCTCAATACCCTTTGCAGATCTATTTTCTATTCAACACTCTGTTCTTTATTGCAGTTGCCTCAGCGCTTGGATTTCTTCTTCCATGGCCTGTCGCCAATGAGGATCAAAAACTGCTTCTTTTGAACTCAGAGGTTCACGAAGAGAGTGAACAGAGACAAAAAAGGACTGATATGATGAAGAAAAACAAACATATAGTCTTTCCCCGAGAAGTGGAAATTGCCTAGCTAGTGCTTCTGGGAAGGTTGGATCTGACCGGCTTGGCTCTTTGGTACCTGTGAATGCGCCTTCACTTTATCTACCTAACCGGCAATCCATCAATCTTACTACACAGGCAAGGAAAGATAGTTTAGGTAATTATAGGCTCTTATGTACCCGAAAAAAGAAAAGAGGTTCCCTCTTCTCTGCCCGGTCAGTCTGATCCTCTATCTTTTTTTTGAATCAGCTGCTCTCGAATAAGCTCTTTGCGCACTCATAGGTGTGGGACTTTCTTTTCTTTGGGCATCAGTGAACGTAACCGCCGCTAGTTCTGTTACAGTAGACGGTCTTGTTGTCATATCCCTTCTTTGCGTAGACGCTCTTGGAGAAAGAACTTCTCTTGGTCTTGGGAATATCATAGGAAGGAAGACAATCTCTCCTCGAAGATGGATGGCATACAGGGGGAGTTGAAGAAAAGGCCCGTGGCCCGTAGATCGATCCCAAAGTCTTTTGCAACAGCTTCGTCAGCCCTGCAGTCCCAGGATCCAATGGTGAAGGATCGATGATGCCGTGGCTCTCTTCTATGTAGAATGCTCTATTGGAGTACATCTCTAGCTAGACTGATGGAGAGAAAGGGACGAATCCTACCAAGACTGAGAAGGAGTAGATAAGTCCGAAGATAGTCTTTTCGAGGGAATTAGAACAATCAATAGAAGATAAGTTAAGCGTAGACCGGGTAAAATCCTATGTTCTATACACCCAATCGGTTAGATTGCTCTAAGATTGAGGATGGTTAGTCGTAGTTGAGTTAAAAACAAAAAACGTTATCTTTCTCCTGTGAACCGAGCATAGCATCCCGATCACTCACCACATCAGTCGGTATTAAAAAAAAAGTACTTTACTTTAAAACATTAAAGAAGAATAGATCAATGTACCACCCTTTCTTTGAACCTTGTCAATGATTGCTTCCAAACTCGAAAAGAGGAACTTGTCATAACGATTCCGTCTGTTGATCTTGAGTCTTCCAACTAAAGGGAATGTTTAATGCACTTCCTTTAGTACCAGCGAGAGATTCCACCCTCCCCCTCGCTAATCACCACCCGCTTACCTGTACCTGACTGAAACTTCATAATTTGGATACCTTAAACCATCGATTGGAATACGGAAAAAATCAAAATGGACCTCATTAAGCAAACAATGCAATAGCTTATTGAACAAAATACGATTCCAATACCAACTGCAGTTCTCTCGCCTTTGGCTCGAGCTACGTTTGATTCTGGGACCCCGGGGGGTCCCTTATCCCCGTCGTTGACTACTCCTTTCTTTCCTTACCGAATTCATTCTTGTGTGTAGCGCGTGGGGCCATGACCTTCTTTTGGCCAACTGTCAGCTCCACAGGCAAACATCCTCTTGTTTCAGTCACTCCTCCTGCGAAAGTTTAAGAAGCTTAAGATGAGTTCACATCGCTACTAGGAAAAAAGG